ATAAATCAATCAAATTACGAGAAGCTTCATAAAGTGCTTCCTTAGGAGTTAAACTTCCATTCGTCCATATTTCTAGAAAAAGTATCTCTTGTTTTTCATTCCCATTCCCATAAGAATGAATACTATGATTCGCATTTCGAACAGGCATTGATACAGCATCTATAGGATAACTTCCATCTTGAGAGTTATTTGCGGATTTCATACGATATCCGCGATCTCTCTTGATTTGTAATCCAATACACAAATCAATTGGTTCCGTCAGGTTAGCTATATGTTGTGTCGTGTCAACTATTTCCACGGAAGGTGGTGAGATGATATCTTGAGCGGTTACGTATCTAGGTCCCCTGACGCAGATGGATGCGTCTATAACTCCATACAGATTACTTTTCAATATAATTTCTTTCAAATTTAGTAAAATTTCATGTACTGATTCTTCAATACCTACTATCGTAGAATATTCATGCGCTACTTTCTCAGATTTTGCACGTGTGATACATGTTCCTTCTATTTCTCCAAGTAAAGCCCTTCGCATGGCAATACCTATGGTATCGGCTTGACCTTTCATAAGCGGGGACAGAATGAAACGACCATAATAAAGACGCTTACTGTCTACTCTTGATTCAACACATTTCCACTGTAGTGTTCGAGTAGATCCTAATACTTCCTCTCGAACCATACTATAATAATACTTATTATATTATTTGATCAGATCATTGAACTATTTATTTCTCTTGAAATATGTTTAATTCCTATTTCTACACACGTCTTTTTTTAGGAGGTCGACACCCATTATGTGGCATAGGTGTTACATCACGTACGAAACTTAATAGTATACCACTTCTACGAATGGCTCGTAATGCTGCATCTCTTCCGAGACCAGGGCCTTTTATCATAACTTCCGCCCGTTGCAGACCCTGATCAACTACTGTACGAATAGCATTTACTGCTGCGGCTTGAGCAGCATAGGGTGTCCCTCTTCTTGTGCCTTTGAATCCAGAAGTACCCGCGGAGGCCCAAGAAACCACCCGACCTCGTACATCTGTAACAGTTACAATGGTATTGTTGAAACTCGCTTGAACATGAATGACTCCTTTTGGTATTCTACGTCCATTCTTAGGTGAACTAATACGTCCATTCCTACGTGAACCAATTCTTGGTATAGCTTTTGTCATATTTTATCATCTCATAAATATGAGTCAGAAATATACAGAAAGAAAAGATACGGAGATATCCATTTCATGTTAAAACAGATCTTTTATTCTTACATGGGTCCTCCCTTTAGAAAAGAAAGTTCTTTTTTAGAAAGATTACCCTTGTCTCTGTTTATGTCTCGGATTGGAACAAATCACTATAATTCGTCCGTGCCTACGGATCAGTCGACATTTTTCACAAATTTTACGAACAGAAGCCCTTATTTTCATATTTCTTATTCCTTACCTTAATTCTGAATCTACTCTTTTGATTTGAGGAAAATAAGTTTCTTGAATATTTTTTTTTTTTAACTTCGAATTGTATCCCCATGAAAGGAATGTTTAAAAAATCACCTAATCGTTCGAATCTTTGTTGCGAAGTCTATAAATTATACGTCCTCTGGTTGAATCATAACGACTTACTTCAATTTTTACTCTATCCCCTGGTAGTATCCGTATAAAACTGCGCCGGATCCTCCCTGAAGCATAACCTAGAATTAGATCTTCATTATCTAAACGAACCCGGAACATACCGTTGGGAAGTGATTCAGTAATTAAACCTTCATGAATCAATTTTTGTTCTTTCATTCCAGGTAACCCCCTTGAAGTATCAACTAATGAAGGAAGAGGTATATAACTCACTTTTCCTCTCTATTTCACAAATGGGAAGTTAGAGATAAAATTAGGATACCAGAGGAGGAGGATCACCATATATAACACAAAATTTCTCCTCCAATTCTTTCTAGTCGAGCTTCTCGATCTGTCATTATACCTCGAGAAGTAGAAAGAATTACAATTCCCATTCCACCTAAAATCTTAGGAATTCGTTGATAGTTGGAATAAATTCGTAAACCGGGTCGGCTGATATGCTTTAAAACGGTTCTATATATTCCTTTCCTAGTCTTTCTATGTCGCAGGGTTGAAACCAAGAAATATTTGTTATTTTCCTGATGTTTCCGAACGTTTTCAATAAAACCTTCTCGTAGAAGTATTTTAACAATGTTTTCGGTGATATTAGTAGATGCTATTCGAACCGTTCCTTTTTTATTCATGTCAGCATTTCTTATAGAAGTTATTATATCGGCAATAGTGTCCCTGCCCATAACGAACTATAATTTTTTGTGCCTCCTAATGTTGATATAATCAACATGTTTCCTTTTTTCTTTATCATAGTGTCATCTACTAGTATTTATAATACCTCGGGAGCTAATGAAACTATTTTAGTAAAATTCAACTGTCTCAATTCCCGAGCGATCGCACCAAAAACTCGAGTTCCTTTTGGATTTCCTTCTTGATCAATGACAACCGCAGCATTGTCATCATATCGTATTATCATACCGTTGTCACGTTTGAGTTCTTTACATGTACGTACAATTACAGCTCTAATGATTTCTGATCTTTCTAGAGGCATATTTGGCACTGCTTCTTTGATTACAGCAACAATAACGTCGCCAATATGAGCATATCGGTGATTACCAGCTCCTATGATTCGAATACACATCAATTCTCGAGCTCCGCTGTTATCCGCTACATTCAAAAGGGTCTGAGGTTGAATCATATATTTTTTATTTGAACCTGTTATTTCAATGCAAAGGATGAAGGAAAAAAAGAAATATTGTCCGTCCAGAAAAAAATAAACCTGCGGTTGTTTTTTCATCCTCAATATCCCTTTTGTTTAGTTTTACATCCCTATCGTGAAATAACAAATTGAGTTCGTATAGGCATTTTACACGCAGCTATTGAAATAGCTGCTCTGGCTACAGTTTCTGATACTCCGCCCATTTCATAGAGTATTCGACCCGGTTTAACAACAGATACCCAATATTCGGGGGATCCCTTTCCCGAACCCATACGTGTTTCCGTAGGTCTTACTGTAACAGGTTTGTCGGGAAATATACGTACCCATATTTTTCCGCCACGACGCGCATATCGTGTCATTGCTCTCCGCCCCGCTTCTATCTGTCTAGCTGTGATCCAAGCGGGTTCAAGTGCTTGAAGAGCGTATTCGCCGAAACAAATATGTTTGCCTCGACAAGATATTCCCTTCATTCTTCCTCTATGTTGTTTACGAAATCTGGTTCTTTTGGGGTTATAGTTGATGGTTGTTTCTTAATTCCATCTCTATTGCAGAACCGGACATGAGAGTTTCTTCTCATCCAGCTCCTCGCGAATGAAACGATTCAATAATATTACAGATACACATGTATAATTATAACATGTATAATTATAATATTTAATAAAAATATAATAAATATAAATATAATAGATATAAATAAATATAATAGATATATTAAGTAATTAGAAGTAAAAGTAATTAGAAGTAATGAATGGCATTTATTGATATTTAATTTGTTACATATAATTTGTTACATAGGAAGATGTATATACAAAATATACAGCTAGACGTGTATATTATTAGATTTAGATATAGATTAGATATAGAAAATATAAAAAATGCTCCTTTTTTTAGAATATAACGTAGAATATAATGAATCCTTATTTATCGAACCGAATCGCGCCAAAAAATTGTAATCCAATAAATAAAGGTTTCGCGGGCGAATATTGACCCTTTCATTCGTAGGTGTCAATTCATGACACCTCTCAGGATAAATCAATTTTTTCTTGGTTCGTTCCGCCATCCCACCCAATGAATTATTAGGATTCGTTTTCAATAGAATCCTATGCAGTCACAGGTTTCGTCGTTCCCATAGCTTCTCCATTAATGGTTAGGCCTGAACTCTGCAATGGAGCTTCCGGCAAAATTCGTTCCCGAGTCAATCTCCTCAGTTTTTATTAACCCGAGGCTCTTTATTATTTATTATTTTTTTTTATTTTTTTATATTTATATTTTCATTTTATTTATTTATATTATTATATTTCATTTATATATTTATACATTTATATATTTATATCAGTATTGATTATATCAGTATTAATGCTTTATCACACTGCCTTTTATGAGGTGATTCATAGACCATACATATTGGTTTCATATATCATTGATATTTTTGTTCTCTCTTTCTATCATCCTTCCATTTATCCACATCCCTTTATTTTTGCTTCACAACCCATAATCAGATTTCTTTTTTATGGAAAAAATTTCAGTTGCTACAACTATATGATCGATCCACCCATATAATGACTGTTTCTTGGGATCTCGACAATACGAAGCAATAAGTTGGTTATTAATTTATATGTTACTAAGTTCATAGTAGGGGTTAGTCTATTTTTTTTTTTTAATCTCAACCCTAAACTCTAAAGAAAAAACTAACGAGTCACACACTAAGCATAGCAATTATACTAAATGGTCAATCGAATTTTTATTCAACCTTATAGAAATAGAATTAGAATTGTTCATTTTTGTTTGATTTAACAGAAAAAGAATGAAACAGTTTGTAATTTTTTGTTCTATCACTGGACAGAATGGCAAGACAAATGAAGCTCTATTATTTCTCGTTTACAAATATCCAAATTTTTATGCCTAATACTCCATAAATAGTTCGAATTGTATAGGAACAATAATCAATTTTAGCGCGAATTGTTTGTAGGGGAACCCTACCTTCTCTGATCCATTCGACACGTGCAATTTCTTTTCCGTCGATACGCCCTGCGATTTGTACTTGAATTCCTTTTGTATCTGTTTGTTCAGTTAATTCAATAGCTTTTTTCATTGCCTTTCGAAACGAAACTCTATTTTTTAACTGTAAAGCTATATATTCTGCAAGAATATTTGGTTGTCCATAAGGTTTTTCAACTCTTGTGATAGCAATGTTGAGTCTCTGGTTCACAGAATGAAGTTCCTTTTGTACA